CAAATAATTCTCGATGGAAAAACACAGAGACAGGGGACTCATCTCTGAATAGCCCAAAGAGTGGATCTCCAGGGTTCCAAATGAATCGGCTTAGTCGAAAAAGGCTTTGTTCTTTGTAAGATATATCTCGTGTCTGCAAGAACTCCGAGCCGCCGACTTACTCCGAATCATTCACTTGAAGCTCACCCTCTTCCTTATCCTCTCCAGGATACTCTTCCTTATCCTCTCCAGGATACTCTTCCTTATCCTCTCCAGGATACTCTCCACCACCCTCTTGAAGCGCATACTGTTCATCATACGCTTCATCACCCCCTTTATCAAACTCTTCATCATCCTCGTGAAGCTCATACTGTTCATCATAATACTCTTCCTTAGCCTCTTCATCCGCTTCAGGATACTCTCCATCACCCTCTCCAGCATACGCTCCATCAGACCCATAGAAGGGAAATCCCAATTCATTGGGAATGTCGATACAATCCAATAGAAAGTCCAAAGGGCTCCATATTGTAGGAGCCCAAACTATGTTAGTGACGAACTCCTGTTCCGGGTCGAGGACTCCTTCCCAGTCTTCCAACCCCACTTCGGATCCTTGATAGAGAAATCCCGCATCAAGGATAGAAAAATATCCATTTTGCATCATATCTAAGGGATTCCTTGGTTCGGGCCGAAGAAGCAAAGTCACTCGATCATTATCAAACTGACTGCAATCCTTTTCTGTCCGTGAGTCTCCCACCAGAGCGCCTTCTACTTCTAATAGGCCATGAACTAGCTCAGAATCATCCTCAGCGGGTCTATAAGAAGTGATCCCAGTGTCGGGTCCGGGTAGAGACCAAAGAGTTTGAGCGACCGATCCGGCAGAACAACTCAAAAGATAAAGAAGTATCGTTAATTTCTTCATGCTCGTTCCAAGTTCGAAGTACCATTTGTACAAATAAGAATGCCCTTCCTTCCGTAAGTTCTGCGTGATATAGAGAAATATAGGATCTATGAGGCAATTACTTAGAAGTACATTTTGTGCTACAGCCCTTCCTATCTGATACAAAAAGATCCTCCGATCCTGAGACCACCTTACCTGGGATTGAAAATCCCAAGTTTGTCTATGAACAGCAGATAGAATTGTATTAGTGTCTATAATTGATTTCTTCTGTGTAATACTAATCGATAGGGCCTCGTTGGTAAGTGCTGCAAGATCTCGTGCACTGGAACCCATGGTTATGTACCCCAATCTATTAGTATGAAACATTTTCTTTTCCAAGCGAAATCCCCTAGTATATGAAAGAGTGAGAAAGTGCTTTCGTTGGTGTGGAATAGGAAGCCTTCGTATCTTAATGCACGTATTTAATTTATTCAGACCTATTAGAGTGGGATCCACCTTTTGGGGAATATGAGTCGAAGCAATAACAAGAAGATTTTTAGTGGAACATCTTTCACAACCCCCGGAGAGATGGTTCACTAATAGACCGAGGGATAAGCAATCCGACTCCCACCAACGCAGATTATGAATGTTTGGCATCCATATTATGCAAGGAGACATTGCTTTTGCTAATTCGAATTGAAGGTTGATATAAGATTGGTGGTCTAGTCCCTGCAACAGCTTCGTAGCTATCAAATCCCACCCAGTTAACCCTTCCAGCCTATTAGTCATATGCCTATCAATCTCCCTATCATCAATCTCCCTATCATCAATCTGACTCTCATCAATCTCACCCTCATCACGATTCAGACTCTCATCAATCTCACCCTCATCACGATTCAGATCATAACGAGCCCCAAGATCAAACCAACGAGCCCCAAGATCAAAATCCTCAATAAAACTATCACCAATACCATTTCCCACATGACCAAGACTACGAAGAATGTTAAGAATGCTAGCCACAAGGCCCTTAACAATAGGCACAAGCTCAATCTCCGCCTCCTCACCAAAAAGAGGCCGAGAAGGAGGAGGACCATACTCAAAAGAACTATTAGCATCCGTATTAATATAAGTCTTAAAATGAACCTCGTACTCTTCATCGTTAACATCATAAAAATCATCTACAGGCTTGCGGAACCTGTCCGTAGATACCGTAATGAAAGGAACATAAGAGTTTGTCGCTAGGTATTTGACCAAATAGGATCGTCCAGTTCCTCTAGAACCTATCACTAAAATACCCCTAGCGGGGGGTAAGGCTAAGCGGAGCGAAAAGGATTTTCCAGGAGATGGGAAATCAAAACTATTAGCCCCACACGGGGTTTGTGAATAAGTGATTGTCTGATAATGAGCAAGGAATATCCGTCTTTCCGCTAAACAGGATGTATTGCACTCATAATTCATTAGAGACTTTTTATGAATGTCAACTAAGTCCCGTAAGTAATTTGCTCCCGGTTGTTCAATCGTTTGATAACCAGAGTCATTCTTTGAGAAATGATCACTATGAGTCAGACTCCATAGAATTTGATCAATCTCAATCCTTTTGTCTGTCGTTAAGGTGCAGAACTGAACCAAGAATTCTCTTTCTTC